ATTCGAGAAAAGCATTCTGTGATAACGAACGGGTTGATGCCACGCAGCTAGCCCCGGGTGAAGGCTTAGTCTTTCGACTAAGTTAGTAAGCGGAGTCGGATTTCATTGCCTGGCAACACTGGGCGTAGATTACCGCTAATAGTTATCCGAAGCACTTTTCGAATGCAATGATGTTTAGAATAAAAGCACATTCCGGCAGGAAACAAAAAGAGTGTTGCGCAACTTACGCTAGAAGATAGGTTTCAACTTGTTTTGGTTGAAAGGATATGAAAGCCTGACCCCAAGTGTTGGAAGAACAAAGGCAACTTGTCCCATAGAGTGTGTGGGCCGGGACATCCCAGGCCCTTGTATTCTTGATGTTTATGCCTCCGTTCCTTCTTCATGGATTATATCCGCCAATAGCCATCAAATGTGAGGCAAGGAAGCTGCTCCTAGCTAAGGGGTTTACCGTATTCTCTTACCGGAAATCGGCTTGGTAAAGGCTTAGCAGACCAACTACCTAATAGTCTCGATCCGCGATCAATGGCACTCACACTTCTTTATTCAAGTAGCATAAATAGGTCTTCCTCAAGTAGTAGCCCTAATTCATGCGGCTAGTGTAGCTAATACAGCAGCTAGTGTAGCGTCGGAAGCCACTGGTGTGTTATATCGGTATAGTATAATAGCATAGCAAGTATATGCTTCTAAAGCTATACAGTATAGTAGCAAGTATTGCAAAGAAACCGTTGCTAGTGACTGTATGATGCAAGAGACTCTACCTGGTAATAACCCGTATTTTCTCTCTCCAAAAGAGGCAATTCGCTAATATGGAGCTGTTTATATCAGCTTTCTTTCAAAGGTGAATACGCAAGATTTAGATTATCGCGTACCTCCTTTCTTAAGCCCGGGGCTAGGAGCCATGGGGTGAGATCTTGGTTAGAAAGCGTATCCCGATCGATGAAAGTCTGATCATCGCGAATCCATGGGAGATTAGATCGTGGCGCACATACATAAGTAAAAGATCCCGACCGGCTACTAATAGAACTAATAGAATAGGGTTGTGCCTACGTACGCACGATGCCACCTGTGCCTATGCCTCTGCGTCCGATGCCACGGAATCTGCTGCAAAGTCAGTCTTACTAGGATTTGTTGACCCTCGACCTAAAGAAGTTCAGATTGACTGCGAAGTAATGCACTACTATAAAGATTGAATAATGTTGACCTTTCGCTTCGCTCGAGTCACTACGTACCTTAGACCGTAATGTGAGATCAAATCTATCATGTCGCTTGCTATTGATCGAACCTATCTTTCTTTTGTTTGCCCATTCGCTCCCCTATATCAAGTTTATCCATCCTATCCTTGAGTAAAGGTGCCTCACGCTTAGTGTGGAGGCTTCTCCATAACCAGAGAACTTTCTCCGGATCATATCCAGTAGCAAGCATCCCTTCCTTAGATTAGATTCGAGAGTAGGCATGCCCAGACCCAGCCCAGCTTTGCATCATTACTCGCGGTTGGTTAGGAGCAGCGTCAGGGGAAGGAACGGGGGCATGGGTCTCTCGGGAGCAAAGGCTTCGGTTGGGATAGAAGCATAGGTACCCAGAGCGGAAGATCCACCGGCGGATCCTACAGCAGAGGCAGAGGTAGCTGGAGAAGCTGCAATGGTAGTTTATTATGTTGAGTAAGTTGAACCAGCCGAAGAAAAATAAGAAGGTAGCAGCTACTTCTTCTGCTTCTTCGGTTGTTGCCGCCTAATTAGCTACGATCAATGAAAATCTCGTAAGAAAGCTGTGCCACGAACAGCGCTTTGCCCCTTCTATATAAGCTGCACTGCGCTGAATGAGAAAGATCTCCCGCCCCTGTTGTGGGGTTCTTTACTTGGTTAAAAACCGTTCATTTTCCTACAAGCAAGTCTTTCTTTCAATTGTGCAATTAGTTCTCTCTAGGCAGCCACCATCAGGCGCCTTTACGCAAGATGAACTCTCTTCCTAAAAGTACACCGCACATATTGTTACTCTTTAGCCATCTATGAATCCTTTTCAGAGTCCTCCGGTCGAGTTGGAAAACAACCCTTGAGACCTCGTCGCGGCGTTAGCAGCCATTGACATTGACGATGTGATGTATTGAAGACTAAGCGAGCCAGCCTAGAACGGAACAAAAAAAATTTCAATGAAATGAAGTACACGCAACTACGCCTGTGAACTCGGATAGCCTTTCAGCATTCCTTGAATCTACCCTAGGAAAAGGCACTTTCTTTTCTTATGAGATTTATAGTTAGAGGTAAAAGAGCCCAAGACGCGCATCCACCAGATAAGCCATATAGTTCTTTGTGATCCTCAAGTTCAAGTCGTTGGACGCTTCGTGTCCCTGCCCCCTTTCTCTTCCTTGGGCTTTGGGCTTTTGTCCAACTTCCAACTCAATATCTTAGTCATCTTTCTTCAAAGGCCGTTGATTCTGCTTCCTTGATTGAATAATAGAAGGTGAATCAATAAGACAGTACCGGGCGTGTGATAACAACACTTGCTTTCGTGCTGGAATTACCTTGGTGTCACTCACCTATCTTTGCCTTGCTTGGCTCCTGTATACTAAAATGGCTGTCTCGCTGTCTACTGGAGCTCGGATCCGACTAAAAGTGGGTTCGTGTATATGCGCCCTGCCCAGAGCTAGCCTGAAAGAAAGTGAAATACAAATGATTGACACTTGTCGAAGACTCTTTCCCCTAATCCATGAATCTCATTTTTCGCTAAGAAAGCCTCTACTGGGCGGGCTACTCCAATAATTACTTTTTGTCTGGGTTCTTTTCATAAAAAAACAAAACAACAGCTTGTAGCTTGCTTCTGGATTGAGATTGATTGTGGCGATTCCCGTCTTCTGTTCGTGACTCGTACCTGAAGCTAAGTCGGACTCAAGGAGGCTTCAAAGCCAGATCTGATCATTTCATATATAAAAGATACCTATCCATCTAAAGTTCTCCCCTTTTTGCTTGAATCCGACCGTCAACTTCTTCAACTGCTGATGCCGCTAACCTTTCTTTTTATTATTTTTCCTAGCAGATAGTAGAGCAACCTATATAAGGGAAAGACTCCCCTAGGGATCTATACTCCTATATAAAAAGGATCTACTGTCCTAAGTTAGTGTTTTTTTATATAAGCAAGGTGGGCTGGCTAGTGTTATATTCTATGCTGTACTAGGGTACTCTACTTAAGTTATCTACCGTTAGTTACATTAAAGCCTAAACTACGGATATCGGCTAAAAAGAGCTGCCTTGCGGAATGGGAACGAAATTAGCTAGCCTCTCCCTCTAGTCAAACTACTCCGTTCCTCTGATAGGGTTGTTTTTTCTTTCGGAGACAAGCCATTCAACAAGATGGTTAGGAAGTTTACATGCTGTGTGTTATACGCGCTGGAAACAAAACAGCCATTTAACACACGGTTGAGACCTTTTAGAATGTAGCGATTGGGGATTTGATGTTTCAATGACAAAAGCTGTCGATGGCGGTTATCTGTTCCTGGTTCTGGTTCAAATCCTGTCCCCGTAACGAACCTCTTTCTTGTGAGCCCGCGTTGTAGCCTTTTGTATAACTTGAACAGCTTGGAAAAGAAATATAGTAGAAGATGAAGATACATCCATCCCTCTATATTCTTTCCTAGCTGCACCCATGTATAGAATGAAAAAGGGCATCAATTTTCATTTTTCTCGCTCCTGTCTAAGTAAAAGCCCAGGAGTGATCGGTCGGTTTTTCCCGGGAAACCGCGCAAGTTCGAGCTTTTAGATCCATCTACGGTCATAAATGTCAGAGTAAGGTTTTCGACCTAGTCAGGCGCGGAGGTTCTAGTTGTTCAGGCTTGATGCTTTGATCGCAAGCCTGTTTTCTCTTGAGTACTTTACAAATAGGGGAGTAAATCTCGCTTAGTGTTATACGCTATGGGATTTCAGGCGCATATGGGCTCAACACAGATTCTATCCCGTGCCGTGGGCAGACCTTAACTATGGATCTAGGCCCGTCAAACAGTCGCTAGAATGAATAACAGCGGAGATCGGACTCTTTGAGAAAGTCGACCCATACGGTTATTACCCGCGCCTTATGTTAGGCTCTATACAAGGTCAGCTCCATAGTGTCGAACACGTTGCATCTTTCAGCTCGATACAGCAATTCCAGCAACAAGCAGTTGGGAGGCAAGGTTATGAAAGAAAGCCCCGATCTAGACAGGACAGATACACCAATCAATTAGCAGAAACTTCGCTCCAAAGAACGCTTTTGTTTGCTAGCCATAGCACAAACTGAGCTAGATGTGTCGTCTCGACCACAGAAGTAGGCCACGCTTAGCCAATTCACCCGTCGCTTGGGGTATATAGTATGCTCATAGTTTGTCTCATACCTAACTCTTCGTCTGCACGTTTCACTAATGCTGAACACCTCCTCCATCAAAATGGAATTCGGAGACTTCGGAATGGTATCGAAGACCAGAATCAAGCTCGATAGGTTCAGCTAAGTAGGGTTTCGGGATTTCAGCGAAAAAGGCATAGGAATCCGTTTCCTGCCAGCCTCCGTTTTGTTTGACTTGGGAGTCGAACCCAATTCAATTCTTCCGCGACCCCTCCACGAATAACGAGAAAGCAAAACTTTCGCCCGCTCAGCACGTACTTCACCACACCTCTTGGCTTACGGGCAATCTACCTTTCAGTTACTTTGTACGAGACGGCAGCGGCTGGGCGAGCAAAAAGTAGGCTGAAGTCAAACTTTTGGCTTGCTACAAGCTGGGCTCGGGGACTGCAGTCAGCCGCTTCCCCTGTAGTCGTCAGCTCGTTCTTGACAGATCCGATCGGGTGTTCATAATCTGGAGTAAAAGGATTCGAACCTTTGCATGCCGGTACCAAAAACCGATGCCTTACCACTTGGCTATACTCCATACGGCCTGTTTTGGACGGCAGAACGGGGAGAGGGGGAAGGGAGAAGCAGGGCTCGAAGAAGAAGCCGAGCCGTGCAAAAGGGCGCGAGGATATAGCAAGTAAGCAGCAAGGTTCTCCCTTTAGGACCGACTACAACAAGCTCGCGACTCTAATAGAAACAAAGGGTAAGCTCTCTGCTCTATTTACTTGCAATGCTACGCGGCTCCGCGTCCACCGAAAGTAGGTAACCTTCGTCACCGTCAGCGTTTGGTACTCTCTCGATAGCTTCAATAGTTCACTGAAGCCTTTGGTGTAATGAACCGCAAGCCCTTCAGAAAGAAAGACATAATAAGAAAGGGTTGGTTAAGAACTATTGACTGTAAACCATAGCAGTTACAGTCACTCAACGGGGATGTTCGCCTTTGGAATGAAGATGGATGAACAGGCACTTGAGCCTGGAACTGATGAAATTCGGGAAAAAGATAGAACCGGTCACTATACTGGGGGGGCGAGACATGACCGCGACTTAAGATTCAAGTACCGTTGAAAAGACTAAAGGAACGGGGGAATGACTACCTGTAATAAAGCACAGGCTAATACGAGCCGACCAGAAGAAGCAAGGCTTAGATTACCAGATCCTGGACACAATCTTCCTAGAGATGGAGAGCCCAAGACTTATTTACAAGCCCCCTTTTTTCCTTTTTTTTTTCATCAATGCTGGCCCAGTCGAGGCTCGTCCATGCCCAATCCCAATGGAAAACCCTTCGATTTGCCCCTCCCTAGCTCTAGAATCCACCCTCCCCAGTCCCTGAAAGCCCTCCCGGTGGCCTAGCCCTCTTTCTCAACTCGAGTCTTAAGTTCAGCGGCTTTCATCGTTGACGAACACCTGCGCTAATAAAATAAGACAAAGAAATGGGGAGTCTATGCCTTGAATGAATCAGTAACAACGGATTAGTGGAATGACAAGAGACGGATAGGGGGGCCTATCAATCATTGGTGGACCTTCCCTTGAACCAGTCGCGGAGCTCTCAACTGAGTTGTTTAGGTTCTTGAATTCCATCTCTAGTTGGGGGTTTCGGTTCGAAGGTTCTAAAATGTGGTGCGGGTTCATCTCTCTCGACCTGTTCAGGTTCAAGGGGGGGTGATCGAGGGGACCCAGGCTTTAGATCTCTTCTCTATGGCGGGAGGTTTCTTTCGTATCCAGAGTGTGTTGGGGAGGCAGGGAAGACGGATTGGGTCGAGAGGCGATGCTTATGCCTCTTCTTTATCGATAGGATTCCCATCATTTGCAGTCTCCGGCGAAGGAGACAAGGGCGAGGCACCGAACATGTTCTATCCTCAACCTCCATCCGTCATTAGTCATCTAAATTCGCCTTTCCTATTCACCAGTACACTGCGCGCTACAACTAGCAGCCCCTTTACTAGTAAGGGAAAACGCTAGCGCGCTAGCTAGCTACTTACACTTATAAGTTATAGCCCCTACTTCTTCATTTATGGGATATTTGAAGAAGCCTGCTGAAAAACAGAAGCGCGCAACGGCTGATGAAAAGCCGGCAGCTTGTTAGGAGTAGGTTTTGGCTTGCCCCTTTCTATGTTATTAGTAAGATAGGTTTGGAACCCTATACAATACAAGGGGCTGCTTGCTGCTCGCCCCTCTCTCTAAAGGGGCTTATGCACTCCACTCGTTACCACTAAACGACGAAGCCGGGAGCGGAAGAAGGGACTTGAACCCTCAACCTCAGCCTTGGCAAGGCTATGCTCTACCATTAAGCTATTTCCGCCAGCTACGGTAGTGGCGAAGCACTACTGAGCAATTCACGTATCACTTGATACGGACGACGCCTGTTTTTCCGCCGGACCAAAGTCTTGACCTCCGATCGAGCTACGAACACGAGCGAGTAGGTAGGCGGCTAGGGGGGGCTATCAATCTCCGACCGCTCAGTGCCGCTATTGGTGCGAGTTGTGAGGAGTCTTGGTCTCGAGTCAAGCTGGGGCGCCATTTCATTCTCGTAACGGGAATGAGTGCACCGCAAGACCAGACAAGTTGCTCCCTCGCCTCGCAGCGGCGGCATTTGTCTTTTAAGTGAAGTCATTTCCTCATACAGCTCCTCTTATTCTACGAGAATCCAAACTGCAGCTCCACGAGTCTACTCGGAACCGGCCGATTCCTGAGCCATTCGTTCTCCCCTCCATGCGGCGCCTGTGGAACGAGGGACCATCCCCCGAACAACAAAAGACTTTTTCGCTTATTTCGGCAATATGATGATGTATTCCCCCCAGAAAGCATACAGCAAAGAATTGCTGTGAAAACAGGAAGAATTCAAAACGTATGTCGGAATTGGATCCGGATCCTTTTTGGACCGAGCAAAGGGAGCGACTCATTGGCGAATCTATAATACAACCAAAAAATGGTTGGGAATAAAAAATGGAAACGCTGGAAAGTCAATTCAATGAATTTATAGCATCCTTAGCAATTCATGCGAAGATTGGTCGTTGGGGATCTCTAGAAAGCCCGTTTTCTGAGATTTCTGAGAGATCAAAAGGGGCACGGATGCTTTATTTATCACCAGGTAAAGATGAATACTATATGGTAGCGGCGGGAAATCCTTTGGCCTTGAATCAGGGTCTTCAGGAAGAACAGGTTGTTCCAGTTCGATATCGTCAAGAATTCAAAGTGGAGTCAGATAGAATCTTAGGCATACGGTTACCGACCCGAGCTGAACCATTTAGGTTCATTACAGCTGGGCACTACTGGGCGCTGCTTCCTCAATTCACAATCCGACTTCACTATGAAAGACGAATAATTTCTTATAGAACATCCTGTATACGATATTTGAAGTAAATTCGTTTTCATTGCTTTCATTGCAACTGAAATTATCATCACCTCAACTCCTCGACGCTTTCTTTCTTCGACGTGAGGCGCTCTCCCTTTACTGAAAGCAAGTAATGAATAAAAACAGGAGTAGGTTGTAATAAGAACGGGATTGATTGCACGCACCGGATCACCTCTACTTTCAAGTTCTGCTTCGGGGAGACTTTTGTTCAAATGCCATAATAAATCGAACAAAGCCCTAGCTATAGATCAGGGATCGGAATGTAAGTACTTGTAACAATAGTCACCTCCTTCCACAGGTCGAGATAGGGCTCTCTGAGATAGGCTACCATCAAAAGAGCGCAGAACTCAGCTAAAACATTAACGAGAACATAGACTATAACACAAAACTCACTTAGCGAGAGAACATCTGCTTTCTTTCTTGGAATCATGAGTTTGCAATCGAGAGGGAGCTTGCAAAGCTGCTCAATCATAGAGAGGCAAGAAGGGGGAATGGAATAAAGTAGGCTATAGTGACGCTAGGGCCTAGTCGGCTTCAACCATCAAAGCAATTTCGACTCTATTCTATTAGCCATAGGCGTAGGAATGGCGTGCTGAGAGAAGACCCTACTTACTAATTCTTTATGCATGGATGCAGGAAGAGCTAACTGCTTTCTTTGGGATCAGCGCTTAGGGTACAATCTATTTCTTAGAATTCGAACAACCGAGTTTCTTAATAAAGAGAAGTTGGGGACATAGTCAACCTCCTACTATAAGAGCGATTCCCTGGGACCGGAAGGGGAAAGATTCAATCTTGAAAGACTGAGCCCCCGGCTAGCAAGATCGGGAGGTTTAGTGTCCTCTTAAGAAGGAATACCCCGCTTCTGGGGTCAGCTTCGATCACGAGGAGAGAAGAGCGGACCGTTGAAAGTCTCAATTCCTATCCGCCTAAGGCAATTTCAAATCCAACGATTTATTTACCTACGAATCTGCTATTACGCAACTCAACCCTTCTCTGCTGTTGGATGCGCAAAACAACCTATTCCCCTTTCCGACGACTCGGTGACCTTTGACACGTTACACCTGGTTGCACGTAATCTTGACTTTCGCCTTTCACTCGTGCAGTTGGACTGACTAGTGACTTTGAACCTTGAGACCGAGCCCTTACTCTCACCTTTCGGTTCATTGCAAGGAAAGGCTAAAAAAAAAGGCAGCTTGAAATGCCAGCCAGCCTCCACTCTTTGCCGATGCTCATTTTATAGAGTGACGCCGGACAATTAGATCTTGCCTCATCGCCTGAAGAAGCCTGCGGTACGGGATCAAGAAACTAACCCGACGGATTCATACTCTTTTTATCTTTTCCGATCCTTGGTGGTGAACCCTCCTCTCTTCTTTCTGGGTCCGCCCGTACCAGCTAACTCGCTTTCCTCCTAAAGAATTGAAGGGTCAAAAGGGCCTACCTGTGCATTTTGCTGACTCTCTATTGACTGCCCCCTAACCCCTAAAAAGAAGAAAATTGTCCAGTCCTGGCGAGGAATAGGCCTCTATCCAGATGAGAGATTGAAGAAGAAAGCGATGTGTGCCCCGCCTTTCCTCGAAAGGTGGTCGCAACGGGCTTTCATGAATCTCATTTGCAAAGTAGAGCCCATTAAAGTGAAAGTAAAGGTGCGGAGCCTAAAGAAGTGGGTAGGGGTCAAATTTCCTCTAAACGAGAGTCAGCCGAAGATGAGAGCATTCGTTCATCCTTCAGTTCAAAGCGCCAACAGGATTGGCTACGACAAACGTAAACCATTTCTGACTTCCAAACAAAGTTTGAACGTTCTCTAATAAAATCCCAAGTCTACCCGAAGACTTTTTGGTGGAGTTTTAAATTGTCGGCCTGAAGGACGAGAGTTGGGGAGGAGTACTGCTGCTTAGGCCCACCACCTTCATGCAAGCATTTGAGCTTGCGCAATTAAAGGAGGAGAATAGCCAATGACCGAGCTTGAGATGGAAATAAAGAGAATATTTGAAAGAAATAGATTCTTCCTTTTATCTCCGCAGAAGGCCGGATTGATGCAACTTATCAATCCTTGTGGGAGCAACTACGGCAGCCCCTATTCGATGGCTTTAATACGCCCTCCCTCTTAGAAGTTATAAGGATAAATGCCCATACTATTGAACTGTAGCCCCCCTTACGAGATGAACTCAACAGAGAAGAGGGGAGGAAACTAAATAAATAGCGTAGATAAGGAAGTGGCTATTCTTTTTCATTACTCCGCTGCGCTCGAATAAGCTCTTTGCGCAAGAAAGGGATATGAGATAGATACCATCAATCGGTAAAAAAAAATAGAGTCACTTACTGGTACCCCCGTCACTCTTGTGAAGATGCTTAAATCAAGGCCTTTCTAAAAAAGAAAGAGGTCTGATGTGTCACTAGCCGAGTTAGAGGGCTAACCTTCAATAGACTCTTTCTGCAAGGAAATTACAGAATTTCTTTCTAATTCTAATAAGGAAAATGCATCGAATGCTCTTGTTACAGAATAGGCAGCTGTGAGGGGGGGTTAGGATTGGACAAGAAGGGCTTTGCGCCTTAGACGGTCTTGTCTTTCTTTATCTTTGTGCGAATCCAGTGCCGGTGTCGAAGGTTTAGCCCAGCCCAGTGAATCAAGCAATTGAATCAGGAAGCGCTGCTAGAAGAGAATACTACATTGCCGCTGCAAGTGCTTGAGAATGAGTTCACGCTCTTCTTGTTACAGTAAGTGCTGCAATTGAATCAGCTCTTGATGCAATAGGAGTTCTTGGTGTAACCGCAGTTGAGTAAATATCAGCCGTGGTTGAATCACTAAGCTGTGGTAGTGCTGGAGTACTCCTATCCGCTGCTGGTGGTAAAAGAAAGAAAGAAGACAGAACAGCTATTTCATCAGCTCTGGGACTTGAAGGCAGAGAAGAAGACGGAAAAACAGAAGGGGATATTGGTTTTATAAACTCAAAGGAGGACGGGCATGACAGAGTTTGGCAAGATCCGTCGTTCTAGTAAAACAAATGTAATCATGAAAAAGTGTGTAGTTCAACATGCCTTATAAAACATTAAAGTGTTTTCAGTGTGCAAAAATGTGTCTTTACCAGGTAGTGAAAGTGATGGAAAAACGAATAAGGTCTCGTATGTTGATAGAACCAATATGATGAAATCACCATTGTTATATAACGTACTATCCCCCTCTTTCTATGGTAGCACCAGTATGTTTAGTAGTCTTATGACTAGCATTAAAAGCTCTCCACATATGATGCCAATAAAGAAGGAAGTCCAAAGCCCCTTAGTGGGAAGACCGGGTTTGCTAGATGATAGGTTGAACAAACTGGGTATAACATATCGCTTTTTTCCTCTCCATCGAGATTCATTCATTCTAGAAGAATTGAGGTTACCAAAATCATTGTCGTCTTTGACGTAATTGTTTCAATCTCTAGGTCAATCATCTTATAGATGCCCCTTATCAAGGGACTCCTTGTTACCATATAGCAATTCTGGTCTAGGTTTGCGTAGCATATCGAACAATCAATTTTCAACAAGATCGTTGTTGGAGATATTCACTTATCACAAAGGTATGTATGGTCATTTCATAATTCTTGTCTGCTTAGGCGTAGGTGTTACAATTTGGTATACGTTTACGCCTGGTCTTGAACACGTGGCTCCAGCTAGCATGTTAAGGTCTATAGATGATTATAACACCTTTCTGAACATGGATCGTTGTAATTCTTCATTCAAGAGAATGGGATTCGTTGAGACTCACGACCTCTCATCTGAGATAGAATCCGCCTTAGCCAATGTTCCCCCATTATCGTCTATAAAGATCCCAGCTGGTGGTTCTGTGCTAACGGCTGTTGGTTTAGGTTTGATGTTAGGAATCTTTCTCTCAATTGGTATTATTCCTCTCCCAGCGGATGGGCTTACAATAGAAAACTAAAGAAAGATGATGATCCTATTTCACACACAAAAAAGGGAGTTTACTCGATTAGTCGCTAAGCTAAGGAGAGGAGATCGTTTGGAAGAGAGATGAAAGCTTTGTTGACAATTCGATCATTCCTAGGCCTTACCCAGCTATGCTTTTTAAGATCCGCAACCCGAATATTTTGTTTCGGTTAGCTGGTGCTGGTTTTAGAGTACGATCGCGCCTATACTCTTCTCGACGATCATCACGTTGGGAACGATTATGGGTGGTAGCGTCTAAGCCACCTGGTTCCTCTCAATTACCTTTAGAATGGTGGATTGGTCTTCCTTGTGTCTATCTTTTCTGAAAGGGGGTATTCTTTCTGAGCAGTTTAAAGATCGGCTCACAGATGGGTGTGAGCTGGGCAATGAACCTGCTGATGTATTGTAGCCTGCTACAAATTTCTTTCTCTGTCTTTGGTACCGGCATGCCGATAATTGCTTTGGCTTTTGCAGGTCGACTTCGATTTATCTTCTGCTGACAATGAACCCGAGTAGCTTACCTGACGAAGCACCAAACCTCCTCCCGGCTTTCTATGCTTTTGCGGATGAAGACGAAAAGAAAGAGAATAGCAGGCAGTGCGCCTTTGCCTTCGGTCAGCATACTCCAAGGTGAGTAACAAATAGTCATTCCCAACCTCCATTGTTATAGCTTTGAAGCCTATAGCTCTAGTACCAGTACCAGACCGGTTTTCTAAGCGGGATATTTTTAGTAGAATGGCCCTACAGAGCCTATTTTGCTGGACGCGGAAGTAGGGATTGTTGCACAGTTGCGCTTCCCCCCATGATGGGATTTCCCTGGCTAGTCTAGATGTTCCTGCCCTTTCGATTGCGGATTCGAGAACAACCGATGCCATACTTCCACTAATTCCGTCTATTCGACACCGGCACAGGCTAAAAAAGGAACCTAATGCCTCAGATGTCAAAGAAATGGATGCTTCCTGCTTTCAGTAAAGTGAGGCACTACAGGTATTGGATTCCGCTTGAACTAATGAACCAGGGGTTGTTCCCAGTGAAAAGGAATTTAAAGAATTGAACTAAAGAAGCAGAATCAATAGGGGGCCATCCCATACCATAGGAAGTTGCTTCTTGGAATGCCGTCGTTCAAGCACAGGCTGACCACTGATTCAATCTTCAAACCAAAAGCCAGATCTTGCTACTATAAAGCCGAAGGAGCACACAAAGCAAATGAAGGGACTCACCAAGCAACAACTACGTTGTTTGTGTAGGCGGAATCGAGTTTCAAATCATAAGATGACGAAGTGACTGCACCAACGAATCAAGCTGAACACATCTTTGATCCACTCTACGAACTGAAAGCTAAATCTTGCAAAACAAGCACGCAACGCCCGGATCTGCAAGAATGGCTATGTAGGTAAGGGAATCAGCGCTATGATCGCTTTGAGTTCTGCTCGAAGTTTGTATGCTTACGTACGACTTGCTATTCGGCTGTAGATCGGGTTCTGGGGTCTTCCCTCGAACTCCCCGAGTGGTATTTCGTAATGTAAAGCTAGTCTAAAGTAAATGGCTATTTAGAAGCTGGAAAGTATGATATTCCAATGTGGATGAGCCAAGGAAGGGTGCTCGGCTAAAAGCTTCAAAGAAAGAAGCTCGGCTAAGCAGCAGAGGAGGTTCCAACATCAGAAAGAGAATCAGACTCTAGTTCGGAATCAGAAATGGGGTAACCCTCAACCGGGGAATCACCTGAGATAGAATCACCTCGATCGACTAAGACAGAAGAAAGAGGGCTTCTTGCTTTAACCAGTCCTGGAAAGACTAGACGGATAGTAGGGTAAGACTGGGTAACTCATAACGAGTAGCCAGGGCATTTTATAACTAGTGAGGAAAGATCGAATATTGGCTTCGGAAACGAGTTTGCTCGCTCAAAAGAATTGGGAGCGGGTTTAATAACAGAGAGAAGCTTTACAAAGTGGGTAGGTTCCTAGCTCAACAGAGGAAGGATCAAAAACATAAGATATAGTTCCCAAGGCTTTACTTAAAGGTTTTTGAGGTACTTACTCAAGTATGGGAGGGAAGATGACTCTACAAACTAAGACGGAGAGGGGATACCCCAGGGAGGGGGGAAGACGTTAAGTTGCCAGTTTCGATCGAAGGAATAGGGGACAGGGTGCTCGACCAACTAATCAGTATTGGGGAGAACTAAGATAGCTATTCACTAAAGGTAGATTGCTTTCAAGCTACTCGGCTAACTAGGATCGGAGTGGAATGAAGACTCTCCTCTCGGAGTTTCGCTGCGAACTGACTTACCCCTGAACTTCTTTCTTTCCCTCACATTTACCTCACATCAAGGAGAGCATTCTTCAAGACATTTGAGAAGCATCAAGGATTCCTTGTTCTTTGGAAGGGAATCCACTTATCCTCCTGCCGAAGACTGAAGAGTAAACCCTTGCATTCTAAGGATGAACAAGGTTAGTAATAGGCTCGACTGCAAGGAGAGAAGGAAGCAGCTTGACTTGAACGACTATCAGGGCACCTACTGAACTAGATGCAACTCAAAAGAAAGGCTGCACATAAAAAGAAAAGGGGAGATGGTGTCCCAGGTAATGACATGGATATGGTAAGTCAGAATGGCCAGGATGGTAAGGCGCGGCATTCGCCCACACCTAGTGGGGGAATTTGCCCGCTAAAATAACTGTAGCTGCTCTCCCGTACCGACTGCTTATCCACCATCTTTTATGAGTGAAACAACGAGCTCTATGACTATTTGTATTGTATTTTAGCCGAAGGCCTTTTTACTGTTATAGTCTCTCGCCTGGACTCTTCTCACGAATTGGATTCGAACCAATATGCTCCTTTCGGCGCGACTTCTCCGTTTAGTCGATCGTGAGTGGGTCTGTCGTCCTCCTCATTATAGTCCTCCTAAAATCAATAGCATTTCGTCGGAATACATCCTGTCTTTTCACCTTAGTAGTCCTATGCATAGTCAGTACTATAGCCCCAATCATGGCTACTAATAAAATCAGACTAGGAACCAAAAACCAGACGGAATAGTAAGTATAAAGTAAATTGCCCAATGTTTCCAAATTAGTCCAACTTTGTACCTTTCCGGCATAAACCATATATCTCAGAGAGGTCGTATTTCTTTGGGTTGGTAGTAATGGAATGCTTTCATTATCTAAAATGAAGAACATTTCCCACCAAAAGATCAGTCCAATAATACCACTCACTGGTAAATAGCGCAATACTTCTTCGTGAATCTCCGCTATTTGAATATGGAACATCATAACAACGAATAGGAATGAAACGGCTATAGCTCCTATATAAACTACTGGGAAGATCATAGCGAAAAAGTCGAGACCTAACAAAAGAAGTAAACCTGAAGTGTTGCGAAA